TTGAAAATGAGTAGTTCAGATAGAATCGAACTTTCGATCGATCCCGGTACTTGGGATCCTATGGATGAAGACATGGTCTCTCTGGATCCCATTGAATTTCATTCGGAAGAGGAACCTTATAAAGATCGTATTGATTCTTATCAAAAGAAGACAGGATTAACTGAGGCTGTTCAAACAGGCATAGGTCAACTAAACGGCATTCCCGTAGCAGTTGGGGTTATGGATTTTCAGTTTATGGGAGGTAGTATGGGATCCGTAGTCGGGGAAAAAATCACCCGTTTGATTGAGTACGCTACCAATAAGTTTCTACCTCTTATTATAGTATGTGCTTCCGGGGGGGCACGCATGCAAGAAGGGAGTTTGAGCTTGATGCAAATGGCTAAAATTTCGTCTGCTTTATATGATTATCAATTAAATAAAAAGTTATTTTATGTATCAATCCTTACATCTCCTACTACTGGTGGAGTGACAGCTAGTTTTGGTATGTTGGGTGATATCATTATTGCCGAACCCAATGCCTACATTGCGTTTGCGGGTAAAAGAGTAATTGAACAAACATTGAATACAACAGTACCTGAAGGTTCGCAAGTGGCTGAATATTTATTCCAGAAGGGTTTATTCGACCTAATCGTACCACGTAATCTTTTAAAAAGCGTTCTAAGTGAGTTATTTAAGTTCCACGCTTTCTTTCCTTTGAATCAAAATGAAATAGAGCACTAAGTTCAATTATTTGTAGCAAACGAGTAGTTAGTTTATCGGAATCAAACCAAATAAGAATGGAATTTTCTTTGGTGACATAAGATCGAATTGTAGAAAGAATCAAAAGTTGCGGATAATTCTTTTTTTACCTATATTTCTGATTACTAATTAAGAAGTCTCTATCAAAAAAAGAATGAATTCGTCAAATTAGGCAAACAAAACGAATTTCTTCTTATCTTACGTATATAATTCAAATATAAAAAATAGAGAGTTTTTTATTTTTCTCTATTTTATTTCCATTTCCCGAAAATCCCGTTTTAGCTAAAAATACCTATTGGTTCGGATTCTAACAAATCTGTCGATAATCTGTAAGATTATTAAATTAGAAGACAAGAATAAAAGACAAAGAAATCAAGAAAAAGAAAAAGTAGATTATCATACATATCTTTCGTGTAGAAAGATTCGAAAGATGAATAAGTTCATTTGTTTAGTTCTACACTCTTTGCGTTTATTCTATATATTCACTTTCTATATATTCACTTAGATATTTAAATCTAGATATATAGATACTTAGATCTATACTAAGAATTTCAAATTGAATTAAATTAATAATAAAATTCAAAAGAATTCAAATTCTTAATTATAATTATTATAAGATATCTTTATTTATAAATAATAATAACAGGTACAAATAATAAATCGAGGCACCCATTCTATGACAACTTTCAGCTTTCCCTCTATTTTTGTGCCTTTAGTAGGCCTAGTATTTCCGGCAATTGCAATGGCTTCTTTATCTCTTCATGTTCAAAAAAATAAGATTATTTAGATCCGATGGGACCTAATCTCTTCCATTTTTTTCAAAAACTTAGATTTGTATCATAACACAAATATCTATGTAGTAGAATATGGTATAACATGTGATTTTTGCCGAACATAAAGGAAAGAACTCTTCTGCCTGCAGAAACATGATATATGGGTAAATGAATTCTAGCTGTTTTCAAATCGATCAGGATCACTGGATGACTGAAATAGAAAGTCGGCGGATCTATATGGATAGTGGGATTATATGAAGGATATGTTATTATTTTAGATTTATTAGATTTAACCAATTTGATGAATTACTCCTAAAGGTTTACATCAAACTAGTGCTAGTTGATGAGAGTTACTTCGTAAACAAAAAAAGTAAAGTCAAATTAATTTGAGATATTCTCTCAATTCTAATAAAATGTAATCGTATCAAGTATGAGTTGGCGATCAGAACATATATGGATAGAACTTATAAAGGGGTCTCGAAAAATAAGCAATTTCTGCTGGGCCTTTATCCTTTTTTTAGGTTCATTGGGATTCTTATTGGTTGGAACTTCCAGTTATCTTGGTAGAAATTTGATATCTTTTTTTCCGTCTCAGCAAATCGTTTTTTTTCCACAAGGGATCGTGATGTCTTTCTACGGAATCGCGGGTCTCTTTATTAGCTCCTATTTGTGGTGCACAATTTCCTGGAATGTAGGCAGTGGTTATGATCAATTCGATAGAAAGGAAGGCATAGTGTGTATTTTTCGTTGGGGATTTCCTGGAAAAAATCGTCGCATATTCCTCCGATTCCTTATAAAAGATATTCAGTCCATTCGAATAGAAGTTAAAGAGGGTATTTATGCGCGTCGTGTCCTTTATATGGACATCCGAGGCCAGGGGACCATTCCCTTAACTCGTACTGATGAGAATTTGACTCCACGAGAAATTGAACAAAAAGCTGCCGAATTGGCCTATTTCTTGCGCGTACCAATTGAAGTATTTTGAGAAATGCGTGAAAAATAGACGCTTTCTCAGCAGGAGGAAAAAATGCAAGAATCCTCAACATAACTTAACTTAAGTCTGAAGTTTCATCCGAAGGTTCATTCGAGCCAAAGCAGGCGCAACAACCATAAAACGAAACTCTTTTTGTGGTTTTTATACGTATGTGGTTTTTATACGTATGCAAATCCACGCAACTCAAAACAAATCGAAATAATAGATTCATCTCATATATCAAACCATTTCGGTATAAAGAAATTGATCTTCTTTTTAAGTTCAATATTTGTTGGAATTGATACAGATAAATCCTATCTTGTAAATTCTTTTTTTTGTCAATCGACCTTTCTTTTGTGTTCCTTACTGACCAATACAAAAATAACAATTAGATTTCTTAATAATGATAACTAGCCAATTTCTGTCTTGTTTTGCCACTTTGATTATCGCAATCTCTTTCCCTCAATTATTCTATTCCTGACTGTGGGTAATCAATGAATTTGTTTTGAAATATTGGATATTTTGATATTTGATAGATAAAGGAGTTCTTTCGTCTCAAAATTTAACTAATATTCATTACTTAAAGTGGTTCTTTCGATCATTCATCGAAAGGAAACAATTGTTGACCGCGGGAAACGCTATTTTTTGAGTATTTCTTCATTCGAAGTGGATTCTTAGTTGATTTCTCTATTCTTTCTAGATTCAATAACCACAAAGAAAATAGATTTATAGGTTTCATACCTTGATATAGAAGTTTCATACCTTGTATAGAACTCATGCGTGAAAGAAATATTCGATTGCATAGAGTCGACGAATGAGGTGGGTTGATTAACAATTCACAGATGAAAAAATGGCAAAAAAGAAAGCACTCACTCCCCTTTTATATCTTGTATCTATAGTATTTTTGCCCTGGTGGCTTTCTCTCTCATTTAATAAAAGTCTGGAATCTTGGGTTACTAATTGGTGGAATGCTGGGCAATCCGAAATTTTTTGAATGATATTCAAGAAAAGAGTATTCTAGAAAAATTCATAGAATTAGAGGAACTCCTCGTCTTGGACGAAATGATCGAGGAATACTCGGAGACACATTTACAAAAACTTCGTATAGCAATCCAAAAAGAAACGATCCAATTAATTAAGATACACAACGAGGATCGGATCCATACGATTTTGCACTTCTCGACAAATATAATCTGTTTTGTTATTCTAAGCGGTTATTCTATTTTGGGTAATGAAAAACTTGTTATTCTTAACTCTTGGGCCCAGGAATTTCTATATAACTTAAGCGACACAGTCAAAGCTTTTTCTATTCTTTTATTAACGGATTTATGTATCGGATTCCATTTCACCCCACGGTTGGGAACTAATGGTTGGCTCTGTCTACAAAGATTTTTGATTTGTTCATAATGATCAAATTCTATCTGGTCTTGTTTCCACCTTTCCAGTCATTCTTGATACAATTTTTAAATATTGGATTTTCCGTTATTTAAATCGCGTATCTCCTTCACTTGTAGTTATTTATCATTCAATGAATGACTGATAAAAGATCCACTGATATTAATCTAGAACGTTTATGACTTTGTAGTTGTACTTGTACATAAACAAAGCATTGAAAATCGTACTTACGCTTTATATTTCGACCCGTCTGTAGGATTGATCCTATATTATTCCAGCAAAATATTATTCCATTAAATTTATTCCAGTAACTAGCAGAATCGTGGATAGGGAACTATACTAGCGACTTACCCCACTTATTGTAGAAATTTTGAGATCAACGATTGGACCATGGAAACTAGAAATATTTTTTCTTGGATAAAGGAACAGATTACTCGATCTATTTCCGTATCGCTCATGATATATATCATAACTCGGACAGCCGTTTCAAATGCATATCCCATTTTTGCACAACAGGGCTATGAAAATCCACGAGAAGCGACTGGGCGTATTGTATGTGCCAATTGTCATTTAGCTAATAAGCCCGTAGATATTGAGGTTCCACAGGCAGTACTTCCTGATACTGTATTTGAAGCAGTTGTTCGAATTCCTTATGATATGCAACTGAAACAAGTTCTTGCTAATGGTAAAAGGGGGGGTTTGAATGTAGGGGCTGTTCTTATTTTACCGGAGGGGTTTGAATTAGCTCCCCCCGATCGTATTTCTCCCGAGATTAAAGAAAAGATAGGCAATTTGTCTTTTCAGAGCTATCGTCCCAATAAAAAAAATATTCTTGTGATAGGACCTGTCCCCGGTCAGAAATATAGCGAAATCACCTTTCCTATTCTTTCCCCCGACCCTGCCACTAAAAAAGATGTTCACTTCTTAAAATATCCTATATACGTAGGTGGAAACAGGGGGAGGGGTCAGATTTATCCCGACGGGAGCAAGAGTAACAATACAGTTTATAATGCTACAGCAGCAGGTATAGTAAGCAAAATCATACGAAAAGAAAAGGGGGGATATGAAATAACCATAACAGATACGGATGGACGTCAAGTGGTTGATATTATCCCCCCAGG